ACATCTCGGAACAAGGTTCTAGCGCCATGCCAAATATGTCCGAAGAAGAAGAGCAGAGCAAATGAAGCATGGCCAAAAGTAAACCAACCCCTTGGACTGCTACGAAAAACACCATCGGATTTCAAAGTAGCACGATCTAATTCAAAAATTTCGCCCAATTGAGCGCGTCGAGCATATTTTTTCACAGTAGCAGGATCACTATAACTGATTCCATTCAGTTCGCCACCATAGAACTCCACAGTTACACCTACTTGTTCGACACTATACTTCGACTCTGCCCTTCGAAACGGAACATCGGCTCTAACAATACCGTCTCCGTCTACCAAAACAACCGGAAATGTTTCAAAAAAAGTGGGCATACGACGTACAAAAAGTTCACGCCCTTCCTTATCTCTAAAGATAGGGTGTCCTAACCACCCAACAGCTATTCCATCCCCGTTGTCCATTGAGCCCGCTCTGAATAATCCCCCCTTTGCCGGATTATTACCGATGTAATCATAAAAAGCCAATTTTTCAGGAATTTTAGACCAAGCCTCTGATAAACTTTGATTTTCGGCTATCCCAGCGCTAACTCTTCGATATATTTCTTGCTGGAAGTATCCCTGATCCCATTGATAACGAGTGGGACCAAATAATTCAATCGGGGTAGTTGCTGAACCATACCACATAGTTCCAGCAACAACAAAAGCGGCAAAAAAGACAGCAGCGATACTGCTGGAAAGGACGGTTTCAATATTTCCCATGCGTAATCCTTTGTATAGACGTTGGGGCGGACGGACACTAAGATGGAATAGGCCGGCTAATATGCCCAATGTCCCTGCTGCAATATGATGAGAGGCTATTCCTCCCGGAACAAAAGGATCAAAACCTTCCACACCCCACGCTGGATTTACAGATTGTACCCTTCCGGTTAGTCCATAAGGATCGGACACCCATATTCCAGGACCATACAACCCCGTTATATGAAATGCGCCAAACCCAAAACAAGCCAACCCTGAAAGAAATAAATGAATTCCAAAAATCTTAGGTAAATCTAAAGAAGGTTTTCCTGTACGTTCATCAGAAAATATTTCTAGATCCCAGTACACCCAATGCCAAATAGCTGCCAAAAAGCATAAGCCAGAAAACACAATATGTGCCCCGGCCACACCTTCGTAACTCCAAATACCCGGATTCGTTATAGTACCTCCTGTGATACTCCAACCGCCCCATGAATTGGTTATTCCTAAACGAGTCATGAAGGGTATAACAAACATACCCTGTCTCCACATTGGATCAAGAACGGGGTCAGAGGGATCAAAAACCGCTAGTTCGTATAGAGCCATCGAACCGGCCCAACCAGCAACTAGAGCTGTATGCATTATATGAACAGAAATCAAACGACCCGGATCATTCAATACGACGGTATGAACACGATACCAAGGCAAACCCATGGAAATACCCCTTTAATCAACGAATAATAGACACTATGTAACTTTATTGCATTGTAAAAAGTAAAAAAACTATGCTCTGGACCCACTCTTTCGGTAGATTTTCTCGAGGAAAGAATTAATATTTGTTCTATTCTTTTAGTAATAATAATAATAGATAGTAATAATAGACGAATTCCATTTGTAGGAACAAAAATAAGCAGATCTATTCTATACCCGATAAGTACCAATACGCAATGGTAGAGGGGATTGATCCCACTTTAATTTTCTCTGAGTGAAGACATACCCATTTGTTCATATCATTCCAAAGACCCATTCGTTTCGTAAAAATTTTCCTTTAGTCATAATCATTCGGTTTTCTTTTTTTATGTTATTGTTATGAAGTTATTCAATTTATGGATAAACTATGATAAAGGCTAATCTTATTAAGACAATAAACCCGTTGTTACGCTTCCACATCAAAGTAAGATATAGTACTTAATTTTTTTCTTTCATTTTATGCCTATTGGTGTTCCAAAAGTACCTTTTCGAAGTCCTGGAGAGGAAGATGCATCGTGGGTTGACATATAGTGCGACTTGTCAGATATATTGGGTCACATGGAATTTCCCCATTCTCTCCCCTGATCGAGATATCCCCTCTTTCGCCCAAAAAAGATTGATTGAATTATCAAAAGTTTGGAGCGTGAAATACAATTTAATCCTATTTATTTTTTGTAGGGGTATCAGATTACTATTATCAATTAGAATAATTTATGGTTGGCTCGACTGGACCAAAAAAATGAAGTATCCAGGCTCCGTTTAGAAAAAACCCAATTGGTAATATATCTAAGATTACTACTTTTATAATATTCTATTTATAAACAGGAGCGATCTCAAACTGTTTAATCAATCGAGTAATATAATGAATACATTTAATATAATGAATACATTGAATATTTAGTGGAAGACATGAAATAAATGAAATTGAAAAATAAAAAAAGCCATAGCAAAAAGACGTGGTATTGGGACATTTGCCCTATATGTGCAAATAAAAATCGGGCCTATCTTTACTCGGAGTAGAGCATAAACCTAAAAAAATTGAAAAAGCCCATTCAGGAACAAGAAAATGGCATCGTTATTTGGATTCGATCTCGATGAAACAATACATCAATGAGAAGTTCATTCGATAAGTTTAGTAAATTATTTATATATATATTTTATTTATATATAGGTAAAGTAAACAGGCCAAAACAAATCCTTCTTGAAAAATGGAAGAAAAAAAGCCCTTTGTTAGAAGTTAGAAAGAGCCCCCTATGAAAATAAAAAAGAATGAGGGCTGCAATCTACACATTGATTCTTTTTTTTTTGCGCGATTTTTGGTAAACCGTATGCATCAAAAGGTGCGCGTACGGTTCCTAAGGATACAATTATATCCTAATCAACCGACTTTATCGAGCAAGATTACTTTTTTTAGGCCAAGAGGTTGATAGCGATCTCTCGAATCAAATTATTGGTCTTATGGTATATCTCAGTCTAGAGGATGATAGCAAAGATCTGTATTTGTTTATAAACTCTCCCGGGGGGTGGGTAATACCCGGAGTAGCTATTTATGATACTATGCAATTTGTACAACCAGATGTACAGACAATATGCATGGGATTGGCCGCTTCAATAGGATCTTTTCTTCTGGTCGGAGGAGAAATTACCAAACGTCTAGCATTCCCTCATGCTCGGCGCCAATGAGTTTTGTATTTGAGAGAAAAAAGAAGACTATGCCTTCGCCATATGAAATATGACTATTAAGTAATAATAGCATGGCATTTTGAATTCGATATGAGAAACCTTTTTTTTTTTATTTTTGTTTTTTTTTTTTTCAAAAATCAATCATTAGATTATATATCGAACGAATAGTATGAGATAAAGGGCATTTCCGATTTTATCTGATTTATCGGAAGCCTATTGCAGCGTCACAAACTTTTTTGTTTTCACACCAGAGGGATAATAACAATATTTATCTTAGGAAAGAATACAAAAAAAAGAAACTTTGGGATTGCTTAATAACAGACTAAATAAATATATAAAGCAACGGAACCATCATAGTATGTTTTAACTACTCCAAAATAAAATGAAGGATGGTTATTGGATTATTTACCGATCGGGGTCTGATAGGCCCTATATTTGAATATTTGAATTTGATTTTATACTTCTTCAATGGAATGGAGGTTATAAAGTAAATTCCATTGTATAGCCGTATGCAATGCGCAAAAGATGCCTGTACGGTTGTTCAATTCTATCTTTTGGTTTTCATATCATTACTCGTTATTTAATTTATTCTCTTTGATTTCTCTTCGAGATAGAAGAACCATTTATTAGGTTATATAATCAGGGTAATGATCCATCAACCTGCTAGTTCTTTTTATGAGGCACCCGCAGGAGAATTTATCCTGGAAGCGGAAGAAATGATGAAGCTGCGCGAAACCATTACAAGGGTTTATGTACAAAGAACAGGCACACCTCTATGGGTTGTATCCGAAGACATGGAAAGAGATGTTTTTATGTCAGCAACAGAAGCCCAAGCTCATGGAATTGTTGATCATGTAGGGGTAGAATAAAAAATAACAGGGATTTCGCGCAAATACAAATACGCCATTTGAAATTTTATCTTCTTACTGGGTTTGATAGAGTATTCTATTAATTAATTTATTACTATAGAAGTAATTCCTAATCGGCCGGTTAGGATCGATCTAAACCAGCTCATTATGTATACGAGTCAACATGCCAACTATTAAACAACTTATTAGAAAGACGAGACAGCCAATCAGAAATGTTACGAAATCCCCCGCCCTTGGGGGATGCCCTCAGCGACGAGGAACATGTACTAGGGTGTATGTGTGACTCGTTCAGAGCATGGACTGGGGCAAAAGAAAAGAACCCATTTTTCCAGTATCAGTGATCAGTAACAGTAAATAAGATAAAATAAAACGGAAGAACTCCATTCACTATCTAAAAAGTATCTATCATACCCTTCTTTTGTGTATCAAAATTTATGGTTTCTAGTGGTGTAAATCCAATCGTCTCCATTTTCAATTTAAGATGAGAAAGAATTTCCCATTGGTAGCAAATGTTTATCCATTAAGCGGGGGGAATCCCATTTAAAGGCAAGAAAGATTACGCCCTTACTCTTTCAACAACGGACTAAGAGGGTCAGCTACACAGTTAATCTTCATAATTAAATACCGTTACTGTATAAGTGGATCTCGTTGTGAAAGACGGATTACTGAATAATTCATGGGTAGAGCCAAAAAGTGTGAACTGTACAAGTTAACAATAGCATTGATTAAATGAAAGAAAAGAAGGGGCTCCGGTGTATAGAAGGGATCTCGCCGTTTAAGAAGTAACCATAGAAACGATGGAACCCACTATTTTTTTTTATTCATTTCTATTTTATATTTACTACTTTTTGTTTTTAATATTAATATGCTTTTTTTAATATCTAGTATCAATATCAATATTATTTCTTATTTCGAGGTAAAATGCCTATAAAAAAAAATAAAAAATCGTGGGCGGGAAGGTTATAGTAGCAAAAGCCGTTGGAGTTTTTATTTTATACATTGGAAGGATCCGTTTTGTTATTAACAAACTAGAAAAGGGGAAGGGAATAACTGAAAGAAAAGAAATCAATTAGTTATTTATCAAAGTTTCATTTATTCAATGACCAGAATTAAACGAGGATGTATAGCTCGGAGACGTAGAACAAAAATTCGTTTATTTGCATCAAGCTTTCGAGGGGCTCATTCAAGACTTACTCGAACTATTACTCAACAGAAAATAAGAGCTTTGTTTTCGGCTTATCGGGATAGAGGTAGGCAAAAGAGATATTTTCGCCGTTTGTGGATCACTCGGATAAATGCAGCAATTCGAGGTAATTTAGTATACTATAGTTATAATATTTTCATACACAATCTGTACAAGAAGCAGTTGCTTCTTAATCGTAAAATACTTGCGCAAATAGCTATATTAAATATAAATTGTCTTTCTATGATTTCCACTGAGATTATAAAATAAGTGATTGGAAGGACTCCATAGGAATGTTTTAAATTTTAATGGAGTGCGCTGTAAAATTAACTCCGGGAAGGTAGAATAGAAATTAGTATGATAAAATATAATCAAATAATATGATAAAGTCGTCAAAATGAACAAACAAGACGTTCAATAAAAAAAGATTTATTCTTTTTCCCCGATCCTTTTTTTCTTATGACACGACACTCACATCTTAATTCGCGAATTTTTCGAACAAAACATCAATCCGCCTTTGAGTTCGTATTGGAATTTTGATTCAAGTGAAGAGTAAGCCTATCCCCCTTTTTGATTCTAAGACCCGCAGTTCTAGCAGCCGACTCACCTCTTTCAAATTGTTTCTCATTATTAAGAAAGGGTAACAAAGATAAAATACGAGCTTGCTTGATAGCAATAGTAATTAATCGTTGTTGTTTTAAGTTTAATCTATTCACCCGTCTAGATAATATCTTTCCTTGTTCACTAATAAATCGACTAATTAAACTCATGTTTCTATAATCAATTCGATCCCCCGACCCAATCGGGGGCAAACGCCTACGAAAAGATCGCTTGGATTTAAAATAGAGTCGCTTGGATTTATCCATGATTTGTTTATTCCTTATCCCGAAAATCCTAATTTTGTCGGGGATTTCTTTTTGGTTTGTTTATCTTTAAATATATGTTATATATAATATATGGTATATGACATTTTTCATCTTCCTTGGAAGGATGACATACAATACATACGTGTAATCGGTTCCATCTATTTCTTTATCTCCCCATGAATTGTATATTTGTAACAAAAGGGACAGAATTTTCTCAATTCCAATCGACTAGGCGTATTGTGTCGATTCTTTTGAGTAATATATCTGGAAATACCAACCCTCTTTGATTCCTTATTAGCATCATTTCGAACAGCACAATTGGTACATTCCAAAATAACTGTTACTCGAACATCTTTCCCCTTGGCCATGAACCCCCTTTGTATTTTTGATTCACTCAACTATTCTATTTTGCGATCCAAAGAGAAAAAAGGAACGAAAAAAAAAAAAATAGAAGTTGCTAACTCGAAATAAAATTATGAAAAATTTCGTTGCAATCAAGATAGTAATAATAAGTAATACAATGATTTCTAACTACATTTCTAATCCCAATATAGCGTTTCGTCTTTCATTTAAGTATTTTGTATGATATTGTTGACCTATCCATCAATTTCCATTTCCGTTCTCATTCTCTTTTTAATTATTTTAATTTAAATTATTTAAATTAAAAATTTTATTTTAATTCGAGCCTCGGGCCTGAGGCCCGAGTTCCGAGTTTCACTGAATTTGAATCCACTTTTATTCTTTCTCTTTTCGAACTTATTCGAATTTTAAAAATTCTAAAATTAAAAGATGGGAAGGGGAGGGATTAGTCACAGAGATTTTAGTAAATCCCTAATCTTCTTCACCACTTCCCATGTTACTAACTAGAATGAAAAAAAGGGGAATATCAGCGCATCCGGAAATAAACGATTGATCTCTATCAATAGACCTGCTAAAAACCCGAACCATATAGTACTTACTACCGGCGCCACGGAGAGATATGTTTTTAGATCTCGCATTTTATTTGAAATCCTCCTTCTTTATTGGAATTTGTAATACATATATGATCAGACATATATGGAGTTAATGATCGCTTGTATTTGTCCGCGGAATCCCTAATTCAAATTGAAATGTACAATGATTCAGTAGAATATTTCTTTTCTTAAAAAAAACGTGCCCTTTTCTGTACCAGCATTTCCCAAAAATATTCATTTTTTTTACAGCGGGTTTCATTATACGTAACGCATATAAGTAGTTTATTATAATTAATTAATAATTAATTAATAATTAATTATATGTTCTATGATATGAGATCAAAAAGAAGAAATGACAAGATAATTTTTGTATAGAAATGGAGTAAATAAAGATGTGGAAAACAATACGGGTATTCTCTACAATGACACTGTAACCCAATTGAAAGGGATGTAGCGCAGCTTGGTAGCGCGTTTGTT